CTATCCAGTTAGGACTGTCTATGGGGTATTAGGCATAAAAATTTGGATATTTGTAGACGAAAAATAGTGGACCTTTAGTTGACTTATTGTCTTTACGTTCTAACGATTGATATAGATAGAACAAAAAAAAGAATGAAATAGTTTTTTTTTTTTGTTTTTGTTCAATCGAAACAAAAAGTATCAATTAGAATTCTAATTCTATAAGGTTGAATAAACTAAAAAATAAAAAATTCCATTGAGAATTTGACATAATTGCTATGCTTAATGTGTGACTCGTTGGTTTTTTTAGGATCAGTATTCAAAAAAAATGGAATGACCTGTACTATGAACTAATAAATATAGAACGAACTAATAAATATGGAACTAATAACCAACTCATCGCTTCGCATTATCTGGATCTAAAGAAAGAGTCAAAATAGACTATATTGGTCCTATCAATCTATATTGATCATATCAATATAGTAAATGAAGTCCTTTTTGCATAAACAAAAGAAAAAAAATCTGATTATGAGTTGTAAAGCAAAATATAAAATATTGCGGATAACTGGAAAGGTGAGAGAAAGAAAGAAAAAGATATCAATGATATAGGATTCCACTATGTAAGGTCTATAAGTCATCTCATAAAAGCCAAAGTAATAAAGCATCAATACCGATTAATCTATATTAATCCATATATAATATATAATATAATATAATTAAATAAAACTCTTCATAGAACATTCATAGAACAAAAGAAAAAAAAAATCAAGAGCCTCGAGCCAATAAAGATTGAGAAGATTGACTCAAGAAAAAATTTCATCGAATTTGATTAATGGGGCTCCGTTGTCAAAATTGAGACCTAAGCATTAATTGAGAAGTGATGGGAACGACGGAATCTATGAATACATAAAATTCTATTAAATAAAAAGAAAAAGAATCTTAATGATTTATTGGACAGGATGGCGAAATGAACCAGGAAACAATCCATGTATTCGGAGCGCTCATGGATTAACCCTACAAATGAAATAAAAATCAATATTGAAAGAGTAAATATTCGCCCGCGAAGGTTTTTTTTATGTTATTGGATTCCTAAACTTTAAGTAATATTATACCATTCCGATAATCATATCATAAAATAAATAATAATCATAAAATAAATAATAATAAATAATAATAATAATAAATAAAGTAAATAAAGATTTGTGATAACATTATGTTATAACAAAAATGAGAGTATCTAAAAATAATTCGATCTAAATATAATATAATAAACATATAATTCTCTCTAAGTATATCCTATCTAAGTATATATAAATATTCTATCTATTTATATATATAATCTAAAGAGATTAGTAAACAGATTAAATGAAAAGTTAAATGAAAGGTTTCCCACAATTGATTATAGTATTATATATATACATATATATTCTATAATATATATATATATTAATATATTATTTCTATTTATTTCTATTTTTCTTTTTTTTTTTAATATATTTTTAATATTTTTTTAATCATTTCATTCGCGAGGAGCTGGATGAGAAGAAACTCTCATGTTCGGTTCTGTAGTAGAGATGGAACAGAAAAAGAACCATCAACTATAACCCTAAAAGAACTCGATTCCGTAAACAACATAGAGGAAGACTGAAAGGAATATCTTATCGAGGTAATCATATTTGTTTCGGTAAATATGCTCTGCAGGCACTTGAACCCGCTTGGATTACGTCTAGACAAATAGAGGCGGGACGTCGGGCAATGACACGCAATGCGCGCCGCGGCGGAAAAATATGGGTACGTATATTTCCTGACAAACCAGTTACCGCAAGACCTACGGAAACTCGTATGGGCTCGGGGAAAGGATCGCCCGAATATTGGGTAGCTGTCGTTAAGCCGGGTAGAATACTTTATGAAATGGGCGGAGTAGCCGAAAATACAGCTAGGCGAGCTATTTCAATAGCAGCGTCCAAAATGCCTATACGAACTCAATTCATTATTTCGGGATAGGCATATAGAATCAAAGGAAAAAGCCTTGGGATGAAAAAAAAATTGCAAGTTTCTTTTTATTGTGGACAAACAATATCTCTTTTTTTTTTCTTTGCATTGAAATAACAAATTAAAAAATGATATGATCCAATCTCAGACCCATTTGAATGTAGCAGATAACAGCGGAGCCCGAAAATTGATGTGTATTCGAATCATAGGAGCGAGTAATCGACGATATGGTCATATCGGTGACGTTATTGTTGCTGTGATCAAAGAAGCACTCCCCAATTCCCCTCTAGAAAGATCAGAAGTGATCAGAGCTGTAATTGTACGAAGTTGTAAAGAACTCAAACGCGAAAATGGTATGATAATACGCTATGATGACAATGCTGCAGTTGTCATTGATCAAGAAGGAAATCCAAGGGGAACTCGAATTTTTGGTGCGATCGCGCGGGAATTGAGACAATTAAATTTCACTAAAATAGTTTCATTAGCACCTGAAGTTTTATAAGATAAAGCATTCAAATAGAAGATGAAA